TTAATTTTTTGAACTTTGAATTGTATCCCCTACGAAAGGAATGTTTAAAAAAATCACTTAATCGTTCGAATCTGTGTTACGAAGTCTATAAATTATACGTCCCTTGGTTGAATCATAACGACTTATTTCGATTTTTACTCTATCTCCAGGTAATATCCGTACAAAACTGCGCCGGATCCTCCCCGAAATATAACCTAGAATTAGATTTTCATTATCTAAACGTACCCGGAACATACCGTTGGGGAGTGATTCGGTAATTAAACCTTCATGAATCCATTTTTGTTCTTTCATTCCAGGTAAACCCCCTTTAAGTATCAACTAATGGAGGAAGAGTTATATAACTTTTCTCCTCTACTTTAGAAATAGGAATTTAGAGATAAAATTAGGATACCGGAGTAGGATCACCATATATAACACAAAATTTCTCCTCCAATTTTTTTTAGTCTAGCTTCTCGATCTGTCATTATACCTTGAGAAGTAGAAACAATTACAATCCCTATTCCGCCTAAAATCTTAGGAATCCGTTGATAGTTGGAATAGATTCGTAGACCGGGTCGGCTGACACGCTTTAAAATAGTTCTATATACTCCTTTCCTAGTTCTTTTATATCGCAGGGTTGAAACCAAGAAAATTTTCTTACTTTCCTGATGTTTTCGAACGTTTTCAATAAAACCTTCTCGTAGAAGTATTTTAACAATGTTTTCGGTGATATTGGTAGATGCTATTCTAAGCGTTCCCTTTTTATACATGTCAACATTTCTTATAGAAGTTATTATATCGGCAATAGTATCCCTACCCATGACGAACTAGAATTATTGGTGTCTCCAAATTTTGATATAATCAACATATTTTTTATTTTTTTTTCTTTGTTTTCTTTTTATTTTGTTTTCTTTTTTTTTTTTATTTTTTTTTATTCAAAGTATATGCGTGAAACAGAATCTACTACTAATTAATTGCTCTATTTTGGATACCCAATTATAGTTTCATCTACTAGTATTTATAATACCTCTGGAGCTAGTGAAACTATTTTAGTAAAATTCAACTGCCTCAATTCCCGAGGAATGGTACTAAAAACTCTAGTTCCTTTGGGGTTTCCTTCTTGATCAATGACAACCGCTGCATTGTCATCATATCGTATTATCATACCGTTGTCACGTTTGAGTTCTTTACATGTACGTACAATTACAGCTCTAATTACTTCTGATCTTTCTAGAGGCATATTGGGCACTGCTTCTTTGATTACAGCAACAATAACGTCACCGATATGAGCATATCGAGGATTACCGGCCCCTATGATTCGAATACACATCAATTCTCGAGCCCCGCTGTTATCTGCTACATTCAAAATAGTCTGGGGTTGAATCATTTTTTTAATCTGCTATTTCAATGCAAGGAATGAATGAAAAAAGGAAATATTGTCTGTCCAGAAATAAAGAAATCCGTGGTTCTTTTTTTGAGGATGAAAAAAAAAAGAAAATAAATAGCCCTTTTGTTTAGTTCTGTGTCCCTATATTGCAATAACAAATTGAGTTCGTATAGGCATTTTACATGCAGCTATTTTAATAGCGGCCCTAGCTACAGTTTCTGATATTCCGCCCATTTCATAAAGTATTCGACCTGGTTTAATAACGGATACCCAATATTCGGGGGATCCCTTTCCCGAACCCATACGTGTTTCTGTAGGTCTTACTGTAATAGGTTTGTCGGGAAATATACGTACCCATATTTTTCCGCCACGACGCGCATATCGTGTCATTGCTCTTCGCCCTGCTTCTATTTGTCTGGCTGTGATCCAAGCAGGTTCAAGTGCCTGAAGAGCGTATCTGCCAAAACTAATATGATTGCCTCGACAAGATATTCCCCTCATTCTTCCTCTATGTTGTTTACGAAATCTGGTTCTTTTGGGGTTATAGTTGATGGTCATTTCTTAATTCCATCTCTACTGCAGAACTGGACATGAGAGTTTCCTCTCATCCAGCTCCTCGCGAATGAAATTATTCAATAATATTATACAATAAATAATGCACTAAACCACTAAACTAAGTAATGTGTTTTTGATATATTTTTTTTTTAATAAAACTGTCTATACAATCAAAATACAAAGTATTATCTATATATTGAATAAATATATAGATAATACTTTGTATTTTATTCTAAAACAAAACGAATCTTTCTTTTTTTATCTCTATTGAACTATGTCAAAGAAAATATTGTAATCCAATAAATAGAGGTTTCGCGGGCGAATATTGACTCTTTTCTCTTTCATTCCTAAGATCAATCCATGATCTCTCAGAATAAATCGATTTTTTTTTGGTTCGTTCCGCCATCCTGCTCAATGAATCATTAGGATTCTTTTTCAATAGAATGCATCCTATGCAGTCATAGGTTTCACTGTTCCTATAGCTTCTCCATTAATGGCTAGGTCTGAACTCTGCAACGGAGGTCTCCAAATCCAAAAATTTGTTCCTGGGTCAATCTTCTTAGTTTCTATTAATTCCAG